GCTAATGTAGCTTAACCAAAGCATAACACTGAAGATGTTAAGATGGGCCCTAGAAAGCCCCATAAGCACAAAGGTTTGGTCCTGACTTTCCCATCTGCTTTAGATATATTTATACATGCAAGTATCTGCCCCCCTGTGAAAATGCCCCTCCCTCCCTGAAGGAGTTAGGGAGCTGGTATCAGGCACACTCCAAGTAGCCCATAACACCTTGCTAAGCCACACCCCCAAGGGTATTCAGCAGTGATTAATATTAAGCAATAAGTGTAAACTTGACTTAGTAATGACTAATAAAGGCCGGTAAAATTCGTGCCAGCAACCGCGGTTATACGAAAGGCCTAAGTTGATGAACTACGGCGTAAAGAGTGGTTAGGGTGACATATTACTAAAGTTAAACCTCCTCTCAGCCGTTTCAAGCTTATGAGGATGAGAGATACGTCCACGAAAGTGACTTTACAAACCTGATTCCACGAAAGCTAGGATACAAACTGGGATTAGATACCCCACTATGCCTAGTCGTAAACAATGATATAATAACATCAAAATATCCGCCCGGGTATTACAAACACTAGTTTAAAACCCAAAGGACCTGGCGGTGCTTAAAACCCATCTAGAGGAGCCTGTCCTATAACCGATAACCCTCGTTTAACCTCACCCCCTTTCGCAACCCCCGCCTATATACCGCCGTCGTCAGCTAACCCTCTTAAGGAATAAAAGTGAGCAAGATTGGTTTAACCCCAAACGTCAGGTCGAGGTGTAGTATATGAGGGGGGAAGAGATGGGCTACATTGATTAAATTAATCAAAACGGAAAGCAAAATGAAACCACGTTTTGAAGGAGGATTTAGAAGTAAGCCAAAAACAGAATGTTTTACTGAATGCGGCCCTTAAGCGCGTACATACCGCCCGTCACCTTCCCCAAAAAATATTCAATTTAATAAATAATTCACTACATTAATTTTACGGGGACGGAAGTCGTAACATGGTAAGTGTACCGGAAGGTGCACTTGGTTACAAAGTATAGCTAAATATATCAAAGCATCTCACTTACACCGAGAAGTTATCTGTGCAAATCAGATTACTTTGACACCAACCAACTAGTCCAGTAATAAAAACCAAAATTTCAAAATAACCCCTAATAAACCTTAAATAATTAAATAAAACATTCTTACCCTTAGTAAAGGCGATTGAACAGGAACTAGGAACTATAAATAAAGTACCGCAAGGGAATGTTGAAATAGAGATGAAAAAGCCCAGTTAAGAAAAACAAAGCAGAGATTAATCCTCGTACCTTTTGCATCATGATTTAGCGAGTATAACTAGGCAAGAAGCACCTTAGTCTAGAACCCCGAAACTAAGTGAGCTACTCCAAGACAGCATATATTTAGTGCCCACCCGTCTCTGTCGCAAAAGATGTGGGGAGAGCTTTGAGTAGAAGTGATAAACCAATCGGACTTAGTTATAGCTGGTTTTCTGAGAAATGAATATTAGTTCAGCCCCTAAACTTCTCAACTCACTCAAACTTTATTTAAACAAACAATAAAACTTTAATTGGACAAAAGAAATTTAGAGAGTAAGTCAAAGGGGGTTCAGCCCCTTTGACCCAAGAGACAACTTTTATATCTAGGTAAAGATCAAAAATTTTTAAGGCTAATTATTTTAGTGGGCCTAAAAGCAGCCATCTAAAAAGAAAGCGTTAAAGCTCAAATAAATTAACCCCTATAATAACGAAAAACAATTCTTAACCTGCTATCAACCTATCAGAATAACTTATACCCCTATAAGAGTAACTATGCTAATATTAGTAATAAGAGAATAGATTCTCTCCAAGCACAAGTGTAACTCGAAATGGACATACCACCGAGATATAACGACCCCAAACCAAAAACAGAGGGAAAAGAAACCATAGATAAATAACGAGAAAACCTTTCTCTTATTACCGTTAACCCTACACTGGAGTGCACCTAAGGAAAGATTAAAAGGAAAAGAAGGAACTCGGCAAACCCAAGCCTCGCCTGTTTACCAAAAACACCGCCTCTTGATCAATTAATATAAGAGGTCTGGCCTGCCCAATGATACTGATTTAATGGCCGCGGTATTTTAACCGTGCTAAGGTAGCGTAATCACTTGTCCTTTAAATGAAGACCTGTATGAATGGTTCGACGAGGGCTTAGCTGTCTCCTTTCCCTAATCAATGAAATTGATCTCCCCGTGCAAAAGCGGGGATAATTATATAAGACGAGAAGACCCTGTGGAGCTTAAGATAGAATTTCACACTATGCCAAGAAGCCTAAATAAGGAGCTCAAGCTAATAGTCCCTGTAACCTATCTTCAGTTGGGGCGACTGTGGGGCATACAAAACCCCCACGAAGACTAAGAACATAGAATTAAAACCTCCTTCTTAAAACCTAGAACCACCCTTCAAAACAATAGAATATCTAGCTTTAATTGATCCAATCCGTTGATCAACGAACCAAGTTACCCCAGGGATAACAGCGCAATCCTCTTCCAGAGTTCCTATCGCCAAGAGGGTTTACGACCTCGATGTTGGATCAGGACATCCTAATGGTGCAACCGCTATTGAGGGTTCGTTTGTTCAACGATTAAAGTCCTACGTGATCTGAGTTCAGACCGGAGTAATCCAGGTCAGTTTCTATCTATAAAATGTTTTGCTCTAGTACGAAAGGGCCGAGCAGAAAGGGCCTATACTAAAAGCACGCTCTACTTTTAACTAATGTAATCAACTCAAATAATTTAAAAAGCATTCCTACAAGCTATAGAAAATAGCAATTAAGATGGCAGAATGGTATATAGCTAAAGGTCTAAGCCCTTTCCATAGAGGTTCAATTCCTCTTCTTAATTATGAAATTAACCGCCACCTACATCATCAACCCACTACTACTAATTATCCCAGTACTCCTAGCAGTTGCCTTACTTACCCTTCTTGAACGAAAAGTATTAGGTTACATGCAGCTTCGAAAGGGCCCAAATGTAGTTGGACCATTCGGCCTCTTACAACCAATTGCTGATGGTGTTAAACTATTTATCAAAGAACCTATCCACCCAGTTATAGCATCTCCAATCCTTTTTAATGCTGCCCCCATCATAGCTCTAGCCATCGCACTACTAATATGAGCACCAATCCCCCTCCCCTTATCACTGACTGAGATCAATATGGGGATATTATTTATCTTAGCTTTCTCAAGCCTATCAGTCTATGCGATCATAGGGGCCGGTTGATCCTCAAATTCAAAATATGCCCTAATTGGTGCTCTACGAGCGATTGCACAAACAATTTCATATGAAGTAAGCCTAGGGTTAGTTCTTCTAGTTTTCGTCCTATTCGTAGGTGGGTTTTCCCTTCAATCATTCCTCTACGCACAAGAAGAAATATCACTATTCTGATTCACCTGACCTCTCTGCTTTATGTGAGTCGTCTCAACCATCGCTGAAACCAATCGAACCCCCTTTGATCTAGTTGAGGGAGAATCAGAATTGGTATCAGGCTTTAATGTAGAATACGCATCAGGACCCTTCGCACTATTTTTCCTGGCAGAATATGCCAATATCATACTCATAAACACCATTTCAATTATCCTATTCTTTGGCAGCCAGGGTACCCTGATGTACTCAGATATTACCACCGGATCCCTAATACTCAAAACATGTATATTTACATTCTTATTCCTCTGAGTTCGCGCAACACTCCCTCGATACCGTTACGACCAACTAATACATCTTACTTGAAAAAGCTTCCTTCCGCTAGCCCTAACCTTTGTAATAATTGCTCTAATAACATTAATAATAATTGCAGCAATTCCCCCTCTGGATTAAGCGGCGAGCATTTACATATATGTAATATTTACATATATGTAATATTTACATATATGTAATATTTACATATATGTAATATTTACATATATGTAATATTTACATATATGTAATATTTACATATATGTAATATTTACATATATGTAATATTTACATATATGTAATATTTACATATATGTAATATTTACATATATGTAATATTTACATATATGTAATATTTACATATATGTAATATTTACATATATGTAATATTTACATATATGTAATATTTACATATATGTAATATTTACATATATGTAATATTTACATATATGTAATATTTACATATATGTAATATTTACATATATGTAATATTTACATATATGTAATATTTACATATATGTAATATTTACATATATGTAATATTTACATATATGTAATATTTACATATATGTAATATTTACATATATGTAATATTTACATATATGTAATATTTACATATATGTAATATTTACATATATGTAATATTTACATATATGTAATATTTACATATATGTAATATTTACATATATGTAATATTTACATATATGTAATATTTACATATATGTAATATTTACATATATGTAATATTTACATATATGTAATATTTACATATATGTAATATTTACATATATGTAATATTTACATATATGTAATATTTACATATATGTAATATTAGAAGGTTAATAACCCTGCATCTTAATTCTAGAATAGAACCCCTTCAACTTTCAAGCCCCCATATTGAAGAACAGCATAAGATCCAAGTCCTTGCCAGTATGAGGGATCCTTTCATGTACATAACTGCTTTTCCTAGTCAATTATTATCTAATAGTATACCTTGAAACCTTTAAATACTTTTATCACTTCACACAGCATGGAGTGTTCTCAGGTGTTGTGGGGGGGAAAATTTTTAATGTTGGTGTATTTAGCTAGGCCTGCACAGCAACAAATCTCTGGACAAAAACATAAACAATCTCTTTAACAATGTATAGTAATTGTCCATAACATAAATTAAGACTTACTATACTGTATTAATTACATAATATAAGTTACCATTATGCCCCCTTATGTATGCATTAATAAATTACCCTTTAATGAAAACCCCTGAGCTCAAAACCCACCACTGAGAGTTTAATTAACAAAAATTTTGCTACTTCAAAATAAACAACTTACGATTTTATTTAAAACTCTAGGCCCAAAAAATTTAATTAACAAAAATTTTGCTACTTCAAAATAAACAACTTACGATTTTATTTAAAACTCTAGGCCCAAAAAATTTAATTAACAAAAATTTTGCTACTTCAAAATAAACAACTTACGATTTTATTTAAAACTCTAGGCCCAAAAAATTTTTTAAGCTTATCCAGTTATAAAAAAATTAAAAATTAGCTACTACAATATATCATTTTAGCCTACAATAGGAAGTAGTGTCAAAGGAATGCACGAAGAGTTTTGATCTCTTAAGTCGAGGTTCAAATCCTCCCTTTCTACCACTATACATCAGAATTCTGGAGCTGTGTCTGAACTAGGAGTCACTTTGATAGAGTGAAATATGTGGGTGAAAACCCCACCAACTCCTCCCGTCTTCATAGTTAAGGTAAGCTAAAATAAGCTATTGGGCCCATACCCCAGCCATGTAGGTTTAACCCCTACCCATAACACATGAACCCTCTAACGCTGTGTGTCTTAGCAATAGCACTCCTCTCCGGAACACTCATTACGCTTTCAAGTTCTAACTGACTCATGGCTTGAATAGGATTAGAGATTAACACTATAGCTATTATTCCTATTATCGCACGAAAGCACCACCCACGGGCAACAGAAGCCGCTGCAAAATATTTCCTAATCCAAGCACCTGCAGCAGCCACAATCTTGTTCTGTGCCATTGTTAACGCTTGAATAACAGGACAATGAGAAATTAGCCAAATATCACCAAACCTTATTAGTACACTAATTTTAATCTCGCTAGCATTCAAAATAGGGATAGCCCCACTCCACTCATGACTACCAGAAGTTTTACAGGGATTAGATATTAAAACAGCCCTTGTACTCTCGACATGACAAAAAATCGCGCCATTTTCAATTATAATTCAACTTTACTCCACCCAATCTCTAACCCTGATCATTATTGGCATTTTATCAATCTTAATTGGGGGATGAGGGGGTCTTAATCAAACACAAACCCGAAAAATCTTAGCCTACTCATCAATCACCCACATAGGTTGAATAATAATAATTTTACAATTCGCCCCAAACTTAACCATTCTAACATTCCTAGTTTACATTGTTATAACTTCCTCAATATTTATGGTACTTTTCCAAAACGACGCTCTCTCAGTCAATAAACTACCAATTTTATCCACTCACACACCAATCATTTCCGCATTTGTCCCACTAATTCTCCTCTCATTAGGAGGACTACCCCCACTTACTGGATTCATGCCCAAATGACTTATTATCCAGGAACTATCTCAATTAGGATTATTTGGTTTAGCCACTATCACTGCCCTTAGTGGACTATTTAGCCTATATTTCTACTTACGACTATCCTATGTATCTTCCATGACAATTTCACCCTCTAATAATCTTATTTCCACCTCATGGCGTATACCAGCCAACTATATTTCCCTACTAACAAAGACTTCAATTATTTCATCCATAGTTCTACTCCCAATCACCCCCCTAATTGCCTCGTTCTTAATATAATAAAGACTTAGGTTATATGACCGAGAGCCTTCAAAGCTCTAAGTAAGGGTGAAAGCCCCTTAGTCTTTGAATAAGACTTGCAGAATATTAGTCCACATCTTCTACATGCAAAATAGTTGCTTTAATTAAGCTAAAGCCTTTCTAGATAGGCAGGTCTCGATCCTACAAAATGTTAGTTAACAGCTAACCGCCCAAACCAACGGGCATCTAACTACTTCCCCCTCCCTGAAGGGGGGAAAAGGGAGGGGGAAGCCCCGGCAGGAATTATCCTGCTCCTTTAGATTTGCAATCTAACGTGCCTACACCTCGAAGCTTGATAGGAAGAGGACTTAAACCTCTATTTATGGGACTACAATCCACCGCTTGACCTTCAGCCATCCTACCTGTGATAATTACACGATGATTTTTCTCTACCAACCACAAAGACATTGGCACACTATATATAGTATTTGGTGCTTGAGCCGGAATAGTGGGAACTGCCCTTAGTTTACTCATTCGAGCAGAACTAAGCCAACCAGGAAGCCTACTTGGCGATGACCAAATTTATAATGTAATCGTGACCGCACATGCCTTCGTAATGATTTTCTTCATAGTTATACCTATTATAATTGGGGGATTCGGAAACTGACTTATTCCATTAATGATTGGAGCCCCTGATATAGCATTCCCACGAATAAATAATATGAGTTTTTGACTCCTCCCTCCTTCCTTCCTTCTTCTCCTTGCTTCTTCTACTGTAGAGGCTGGGGCCGGAACAGGATGAACCGTTTACCCTCCTCTTGCAGGAAACCTCGCCCACGCCGGAGCATCCGTCGATTTAACAATCTTCTCACTACACCTGGCAGGTGTTTCCTCTATCCTAGGGGCTATTAATTTTATTACAACAGTCCTTAATATAAAACCAGAGGGTGTAACAATATACCAAGTTCCTTTATTTGTATGAGCTGTGTTTATTACAGCAATCCTTCTTCTCCTATCCCTCCCTGTCCTAGCTGCAGGAATTACTATACTCCTTACGGATCGAAACCTAAATACAACCTTCTTTGACCCTGCTGGAGGAGGAGACCCTATTCTTTATCAGCACTTATTTTGATTCTTTGGTCACCCAGAAGTTTACATTCTAATCCTCCCAGGTTTTGGTATAATTTCACATGTAGTAGCCTACTATACTGGGAAGAAAGAACCTTTCGGTTACATAGGAATAGTTTGAGCTATAATAGCAATTGGACTTCTGGGATTTATTGTCTGAGCCCATCATATATTTACTGTAGGTATGGATGTAGATACACGAGCTTATTTCACATCCGCTACTATAATTATTGCCATTCCTACTGGGGTTAAAGTATTTAGTTGATTAGCTACACTTCATGGAGGTAATATTAAATGAGAAACACCACTTCTATGAGCCCTTGGCTTTATTTTCCTATTCACAGTAGGAGGATTGACTGGTATTGTCCTATCTAACTCCTCACTAGATGTAGTACTTCATGATACCTACTATGTAGTTGCACACTTCCACTATGTCTTATCAATGGGTGCCGTCTTCGCCATCATGGCCGGATTCATCCACTGATTCCCCCTAATAACTGGTTATACCTTAAATAGCGTATGAACTAAGGTACACTTCCTAGTTATATTTGTAGGAGTAAACCTTACATTCTTCCCCCAACATTTCTTAGGTCTAGCTGGAATACCACGACGATACTCAGACTACCCTGATGCCTATGCACTTTGAAACACAGTATCGTCTATTGGTTCAATAATTTCACTCGTAGCTGTCATCATATTCCTTTATATCATCTGAGAAGCATTTGCTGCTAAGCGAGAAGTTCTTGTAACAGAATTGACATCTACTAATATTGAATGACTCCACGGATGTCCCCCTCCTTACCACACATTTGAAGAACCTGCTTTCGTACGAACCCTCCCAAATTAACCAGAAAGGGAGGAATTGAACCCCCATATAATGGTTTCAAGCCATTTGTATAACCACTCTACCACTTTCTTATGAGATTCTAGTAAAACTATTACTTTACCTTGTCAAGATAACATTGGGGGTGAAAATCCCCCGAATCTTTTATGGCATATCCGTCCCAATTAGGCTTCCAAGACGCAGCATCGCCTCTAATAGAGGAACTTCTCCATTTCCACGATCATGCTTTAATGGTTGTCCTCCTAATTAGTGTTCTTGTATTATATATTATTATTGTCATAGTGTCAACCACATTGACCGACAAACTCATCTTAGACTCACAACTTATTGAAATTATTTGAACAATCCTCCCTGCATTTGTTCTCGCCCTGATCGCCCTTCCATCCCTACGAATTCTTTATCTCATGGATGAAATTAACGACCCACATATAACCATTAAAACCGTTGGTCACCAATGATATTGAAACTATGAGTATACAGACTATGAAGAATTATCATTCGACTCATATATAATTCCCACTCAAGATCTAACCCCTGGCCAACTGCGCCTTTTAGAAGTTGATCACCGAATAGTAATTCCAACCAATTCCCCAGTCCGAGTGTTAATCACTGCGGAAGATGTCCTCCACTCCTGAGCAGTACCAAGCCTAGGGGTAAAAATAGATGCAGTCCCAGGACGACTAAACCAAACTACACTTATGGCCACTCGAAGCGGGGTATTCTATGGCCAATGTTCCGAAATCTGTGGTGCTAATCACAGTTTTATACCTATTGTAATTGAATCAATCCCTTTAAACCACTTTAAAGATTGAACCTCCCTAATAATTGAAAACGAATCATTAGGAAGCTAATTTGGTCTTAAGCATTAGCCTTTTAAGCTAAAAATTGGTGACTACCCCCCACCCCTAGTGAACATGCCCCAACTGGATCCAGGACCATGAATACTTATTTGATTATCATCTTGATTAATTTTCATTTTTATAATACCTACCCTGATCATAATATTTAAACCCTCGAACTTACCAACTAAAAGCCAAAATACAAATACCATAAACCCCTGAGACTGACCATGGCCTTAAATTTCTTCGACCAATTTATAACCCCAGTTTTCCTTGGAATTCCATTAATTACTTTAGCAACTATAATACCTTCACTTGTATTTTTCCAGCCCTCCTCCCAGTGAGTTACTAGTCGATCTACGGTACTTCAAGCCCAACTACTAAACAATTCTACATTCCAGCTATTTGCACCCCTCAGCCCTAAAAGCCATACCTGAGCGCTATTAATTATTTCATTAATGATTTTCCTAATTACTATTAATCTCCTAGGACTTCTACCCTATACATTTACCCCCACTACACAACTCTCTTTTAATATAGCATTTGCAGTCCCTGCTTGAATGGCCACCGTGATTATTGGGCTTCGAACACAACCAACCCATGCATTTGCCCACCTCTTGCCTGAAAGTACCCCTCCTTTATTAATTCCTGTTCTTATTATTATCGAAACAATTAGTCTATTCATCCGACCCCTTGCCCTAGGTGTCCGACTTACAGCTAATCTGACAGCAGGTCATCTACTTATTCAACTCATTTCTACCGCTGTATTTACCATGGTTCAAATGATACCGCTCATAGCAATACTTACAGGCACATTACTTCTTCTCTTATCAATTCTAGAAATTGCTGTAGCAATAATTCAGGCATATGTATTTGTATTACTCTTGAGTCTTTATCTTCAAGAAAACGCATAATGGCCCATCAAACCCACCCTTATCATATAGTTGACCCCAGCCCATGACCACTGACAGGAGCCCTAGGTGCTCTGTTATTAACCTCTGGTCTAGCATTATGATTCCACTTTAATGATGTAATCCTACTCCCTGTAGGACTCATTGTCCTTACACTCACAGTTGCCCAATGATGACGAGATGTAATTCGAGAAAGTACATTCCTAGGACACCACACAGCTCCCGTACAAAAGGGGTTACGATATGGAATAGTCTTATTTATTGTCTCTGAAGTTCTCTTCTTCGCTGGATTTTTCTGAGCATTTTACCACTCAAGCTTAGCCCCTACTCCAGAATTAGGCGGAACTTGACCTCCAATAGGAATCTCCCCTCTTAATCCCTTCGAAGTCCCCCTCCTTAATACTGCCGTCCTTCTTGCCTCAGGAGTAACAGTAACCTGAACTCACCATAGTATTATAACTGGAGAGCGAAAACAAGCCATCCAATCACTCTTCCTAACAATCATTCTAGGAGCATATTTTACAGCACTTCAAGCACTAGAATATTATGAAGCACCATTTACTATTGCAGATGGTGTTTATGGCTCAACATTCTTTGTCGCAACAGGTTTTCATGGCCTACATGTTATTATTGGATCAACTTTCCTAGCAGTCTGCCTTTTCCGACAAATCCGATATCACTTTACATCAACACATCACTTTGGATTTGAAGCCGCTGCCTGATATTGACACTTTGTTGATGTAGTTTGGCTCTTCCTATATGTCTCTATTTACTGATGAGGATCATAATCTTTTTAGTATCAACTAGTACAAATGACTTCCAATCATTTAGTCTTGGTTAAAGTCCAAGAAAAGATAATTAACCTATTAATAATTATAATCTGTATTACCTTAACACTATCAATCATTCTTATACTAGTCGCCCACCTACTCCCAGATACTTCCCCAGATTTTCAAAAATTATCACCCTATGAATGTGGTTTTGACCCAATAGGTACCGCACGACTTCCTTTCTCCCTCCATTTCTTTCTAATCGCAATTTTATTTTTACTATTTGATCTTGAAATTGCATTACTTTTTCCCCTGCCCTGAGCAGACCAACTTCCTAATACAATAACCCCCTATGCATACACTATAGTTCTTATTATTCTCCTAGCTGGTGGCCTAGCATATGAATGAATTCAAGGAGGACTTGAATGAGCAAAGTAAACAGCTAGTTTATATAAAACATTTGATTTCGACTCAAAAACTTGTGGTTTGACCCCGCAGTTGTTTAATGCCTTCTACCCAATTTACCTTAGCCACTATATTCTTTATAGGTTTAATAGGAGTAACCCTTTACCGAAATCATCTTCTCTCCGCCCTACTCTGTCTAGAGGGGTTGATATTGTCCTTATTCCTCCTATTAGCAGTTTGATCATTGCAAACTAACGCCACTACTTTTACAGCTACTCCTATATTATTACTAGCTTTCTCTGCATGTGAAGCCGGAGCAGGTCTAGCTCTTCTAGTTGCTACTACCCGAACCCATGGTTCTGCCAACTTAAATTCACTTTCCGCTCTTCGATGATAAAAATCCTTATACCTACTTTAATATTAATCCCTTTAACTTGACTATCAAGTTTAGCATGACTTTGATCATCAGCATTATCATACAGTTTTATTATTGCCACACTAAGCCTAATTTGACTAAAAGATATATCAGAAACAGGATGAACTTCCCTAGGTTTACATATAGCAACTGATGTCTTATCTACACCTCTCCTAATTCTAACCTGCTGGCTTCTCCCATTAATAATCATTGCGAGCCAAAATCATTTAAAAACAGAACCTCAAAATCGACAACGTCTCTACCTATCCCTCTTAACCCTGCTACAATTCTTCTTAATCCTCGCCTTCAGCTCAACAGAATTAATTATATTCTATGTAATATTTGAGGCAACACTAATTCCCACACTATTTATTATCACACGATGAGGAAATCAATTAGAACGACTTAACGCAGGGACATACTTATTATTCTATACACTAATTAGTTCCCTCCCACTACTAGTCGCACTAATGATAATCCAGACAAAAACAGGAGCCCTATCACTCATAACTGCCCCATTTTATTACTCAATAATCCCTCAACACAACCTCTTATGATTAGCCTGCTTCATGGCATTTTTAGTAAAAATACCCCTATACGGCGTCCACCTTTGACTCCCTAAAGCCCACGTTGAAGCCCCCATTGCAGGTTCAATGATCCTAGCAGCCGTACTGCTGAAATTAGGAGGTTATGGAATGATACGAATGTCTACCCTTGTAATACCTACAACTAAAGAGTTAGCATACCCCCTTATTGCTTTGGCCCTCTGGGGAATTGTTATAACAGGCTTAATCTGTCTTCAACAAATAGACCTAAAATCTCTAATCGCCTATTCATCAGTAGGACATATGGGGTTAGTTGTTGGCGGAATTATAACCCAGACATCATGAGGATATTCTGGAGCACTTATCCTGATAATCGCCCACGGTCTAACCTCATCAGCATTATTCTGCTTAGCTAATACTAACTATGAACGCACACATAGCCGAATCATATTCCTCGCTCGAGGATTACAAATAATTTTTCCATTAATGGCAGCTTGATGATTCTCCTTTACACTTGCTAATCTAGCATTACCTCCACTTCCTAATATGATAGGAGAACTAACAATTATTGTTAGTATATTTGACTGATCTTGATGAACAATTATTTTTACAGGGTCAGGAACACTAATTACAGCCGCCTACTCACTCCACATATTCATAACCACTCAACGCGGCGCCCTATCCACACATGTTATCTCTCTTAATCCTACCTATGTAAAAGAACATCTCCTGATACTTCTCCACCTAGTACCCCTACTTTTACTAATTATTAAGCCAGAGATCATTACATATTGACCCAGCTGTAGAAATAGTTTAACCAAAATATTAGATTGTGATTCTAAGGATAGAGATTAAAATTCTCTTTTTTACCGAGAGAGGTATGTTTACAACAAGAACTGCTAATTCTTCCCCCTTAGGTTAGATTCCTAAGCTCACTTAAAACTATTGAAGGATTGAAGTTTATCCGTTGGTCTTAGGAACCAAAAATCCCTGGTGCAAATCCATGCAATAGTAAAGATGCTTACACAATTTGACTATGCTGCTGAACTTATAGTTTCATGTTTTATCACAATTATACTAGCCTTAATAATTATAACCCTAGGATTTCCCCTTATCACGCAAGATGTTAAAATAAATAAAGCTATTCTCATTATGAACACAGTTAAACTAGCCTTTATTTGAAGCCTTCTCCCACTATGTGTATTCCTAGCATCTGAAATAGAATGCATTACTAACACTTGAAAATGATTCCACATTAGCTCCTTCACTATTTATATTAGTATTAAGATTGATTACTATACCATCATTTTCATCCCCGTAGCCCTTTATGTCACATGATCTATTCTTCAATTTGCCTTGTGATATATAGAAAAAGATCCTAACATTGATCAATTTTTTAAATACCTATTAACTTTCTTAATCTCAATAATTATTCTAGTAACAGCCAATAACTTATTTCAACTATTTATCGGCTGAGAAGGAGTAGGAATTATATCTTTCCTCCTTATCAGTTGATGATTTGCCCGACCTGATGCTAACACAGCAGCCCTGCAAGCAGTCCTATATAATCGAGCTGGAGATCTAGGACTTTTCATTGTCATAGCATGAATAATAACATCCTCTAATTCATGAGAACTGGATGATATTTTCCTTCACCTCACCCCAGAAAATGCTACTATTCCTGCCTTCGCGTTGATCCTGGCTGCTGCAGGTAAGTCTGCACAATTTGGACTACACCCTTGACTCCCATCTGCAATGGAAGGACCTACCCCAGTTTCTGCCCTTCTCCACTCTAGTACCATGGTAGTTGCAGGAATCTTCCTACTTATTCGAATATACCCAGTTATTGAACAAAGCCAAGAGGCACTGACAGCATGCCTCTGCCTAGGAGCTATTACCACCCTATTTACAGCCGGCTGTGCCCTCACTCAAAATGATATTAAAAAAATTATTGCTTTCTCTACATCAAGCCAATTAGGTCTAATAATAGTAACAATTGGTTTAGCACAGCCTCAACTTGCCTTTTTACATATTTGCACCCACGCTTTCTTTAAGGCAATATTATTTATTTGTTCAGGGGTAATTATCCATAGCCTGAATAATGAACAAGACATTCGCAAAATAGGAGGAATATTCTACCTAGCCCCAATAACAGCATCCTGCATTACCCTAGGAAGTTTGGCATTAACGGGAACCCCTTTTCTCTCTGGATTTTATTCCAAAGACGCAATTATTGAAGCACTTAACACATCAAATATCAACGCCTGAGCCCTCGCCTTAACACTTCTAGCCACATCGCTTACTGCCGTCTATTCACTACGAATTGTCTATTACGTCTTAGGGTCCCAACCCCAATTTAATCCACTACCCCCTATTAACGAAAATGATGCCAATCTTAATGCTGCATTAATGCGACTAGCCATTGGAAGCCTAATCTTTGGTCAATTAATTACATCTACCCTTCCCCCTCAGACTACTCCCACCCTAACAATATCACTAACAACTAAAACCACAGCCATTTTAATTACTCTAATGGGATTAGGTGTTGGTTATATACTATCATTAGCCAACTCTACACAAATTAAACCACTCCCTAATATTCGACCACATTTCACAACACTTCTAGGCTTCTTCCCAACTATTGTCCACCGATCTATCCCAACAATAACCCTCTCCATAGGCCAACTTATGTCCTATCAACTTATTGACCAAATCTGATTAAAGCTCATAGGCCCTGAAGCCCTATCAAAATCAAGCCTAACTATATCAAAATATATTAATACTCTCCAACAAGGGGTAATTAAGCTTCACTTAATAACTTTCCTTCTCGCCATCGCCTCAGCGATTGTTATCTTTACTCTCGCCCATTAACCCTTACACTGCCCGAAGGGGCCCACGACTATGACCTCGAGTAAGCTCTAAAACAGCAAATAATGTCAATAAAAGCATTCACCCACTACTTATTAACAAAGACCCTGCATCAGAATATATTAATGCTATACCCCGAGCATCACCCTCACAAACTCCAAAGTCCTCGAAATTTTCCAACAGACTTCACCCCTTAAAAAACTCTATATTTATAAATTTAATATAACAAATACCCACTCCTAGTATATAGACAGATCAATAACGAGCAACCTCTGGATAGTTTAAAGTATAAGAAAAAGAATCTGCAGCCAATGCTGTTGTATAAGCAAACACTACTAACATACCCCCCAAGTATACTAAAAACATAATTAAAGATAAAAAAGTTCCACCATACCCCATTAAAATAACACATGCCCCCGCAGACACTACTACTAAGCTTAAAGAACCAAAATAAGGTGAAGGGTGAGCAGCAACTGCTCCAAACCCCGCTACTATTACTAATAATGCTATGTATATAATAAAAGTCATAATTCTTATCTGGACATTAACCAAAACCGGTGGGCTGAAAAACCACTGTTGTACTTCAACTACAAGAACTAATGGCGAGCTTACGAAAATCTCACCCTGTTATAAAAATCGTAAACGATGCATTAATTGACCTTCCCTCCCCCTCAAACATTTCAGCCTGATGAAATTTCGGGTCCCTATTAGGCCTATGCTTAATTGCCCAAATTCTTACAGGCCTTTTCCTGGCTATACACTACACTGCGGACATTTCAATAGCATTCTCATCAGTAGCACATATTTGCCGAGATGTAAACTATGGTTGACTAATCCGAAACCTCCATGCCAACGGTGCTTCATTTTTCTTTATTTGTATCTACATGCACATCGGCCGGGGCCTATACTATGGCTCCTACCTAAATATAGAAACCTGAAACACAGGAGTAATTCTTTTACTACTAGTAATGGCCACAGCCTTCGTTGGTTATGTCCTCCCATGGGGTCAAATATCATTCTGAGGAGCTACCGTAATTACCAATCTATTGTCAGCCATCCCTTATGTAGGAGGAATTCTGGTCCAATGAATCTGGGGAGGTTTCTCAGTCGATAACGCTACCCTAACCCGATTCTTTGCATTCCACTTCCTCCTACCCTTTATTATCGCTGCAGTAGTCATTCTCCACTTACTATTCCTACACGAATCTGGCTCTAACAACCCCCTTGGATTAAATTCAAACATTGATAAAATTCCGTTCCACCCCTACTTCTCATACAAAGACATTCTTGGCTTCCTAATTATACTCTTCTTCCTTATATCATTAGCACTATTTTCCCCTAACATACTAGGAGATCCCGATAATTTCACCCCTGCCAACCCCTTAGTTACTCCTCCCCATATTAAGCCTGAATGATACTTCCTATTTGCTTACGCAATTCTTCGATCTATTCCTAATAAACTAGGAGGAGTTTTAGCTCTATTATTTTCAATTTTAGTCTTAATACTAGTTCCACTATTACACACCTCTAAGCACCGCTCACTAACCTTCCGACCTCTCTCACAATTTTTATTCTGAGTACTAATCGCAAACGTTATAATCTTAACATGAATTGGAGGAATGCCTGTAGAAGAACCCTATATCCTAATTGGCCAGCTTGCATCAATCCTGTACTTCTCTATTTTCCTCATTCTTATACCTCTTGCAGGGATTATAGAAAACAAAATATCAGGTTAACTTGTATTAGTAGCTCAGACTCAGAGCATTGGTCTTGTAAACCAAAGGCCGAAGACTAGACCCTTCCTAATACTCAGAGAAAGAAAACTTCAATTCCTACCCCTAGCCCCCAAAGCTAGAATTCTTTATTAAACTATTCTCTGATCAACCACCCTTTATAGTAACAATA